AGTTAGCTAAAAAAGCAAGATATACAAATGAATAATAGACATTTTTAAAATTTTATTATTCGCGAGGAGCTGGATGAGAAGAAACTCTCATGTCCAGTTCTGTAGTAGAGATGGAATTCAGAACCAACCATCAACTATAACCCCAAAAGAACCAGATTCCGTAAACAACATAGAGGAAGAATGAAGGGAATATCTTATCGAGGTAATCATATTTCTTTCGGTAAATACGCTCTTCAGGCACTTGAACCTGCTTGGATCACGTCTAGACAAATAGAAGCAGGTCGACGAGCAATGACACGAAATGCACGCCGCGGTGGAAAAATATGGGTACGTATATTTCCAGACAAACCGGTTACAGTAAGACCCGCAGAAACACGTATGGGTTCGGGGAAAGGATCCCCTGAATATTGGGTAGCTGTTGTTAAACCAGGTCGAATACTTTATGAAATGGGTGGAGTAACAGAAAATATAGCCAGAAGGGCTATTTCAATAGCATCGTCCAAAATGCCTATACGAACTCAATTCATTATTTCGGGATAAAAAGAATCAAAAGAAAAGGGTCTTGGGGATAAAAAAACAATAACAGGTGCCAGTTTCTTTCTTTGGACAAACAATATTTCTTTTTTTTTTCTTCACTCTTTGCTTTGCATTGAAAGAATAGATTCTAAAAAAATGATATGATTCAACCCCAGACCCTTTTGAATGTAGCGGATAACAGCGGGGCTCGAGAATTGATGTGTATTCGAATCATAGGAGCTAGCAATCGTCGATATGCTCATATCGGTGACGTTATTGTTGCTGTGATCAAAGACGCAGTGCCAAATATGCCCCTAGCAAGATCAGAGGTGGTCAGAGCTGTAATTGTACGTACTTGTAAAGAACTCAAACGTGATAACGGTATGATAATACGATATGATGACAATGCTGCGGTTGTCATTGACCAAGAAGGAAACCCCAAAGGAACTCGAATTTTTGGTGCAATTGCCCGGGAATTGAGACAGTTAAATTTTACTAAAATAGTTTCATTAGCTCCGGAGGTATTATAAGGTCTTCTAAAATAAGATAATACCATTGGTTATAGTAAAGTATTTGAAAGAAAGAGATTAAGAAATATATTCAGAATTTTTAGTAGATTGTGTCTCACGCATATTCCTTTAATTTAAATTCATAAACAAATAAGTAAAAAAAACATGTTGATTATATCAAAATTGGGGAGCACCAATAAATTTAATTCACCATGGGTAGGGATATTATTGCTGACATAATAACTTCTATACGAAATGCGGATATGGATAGAAAAAGGGTGGTTCGAATAGCATATACTAATATCACTGAAAATATTGTTAAAATACTTTTACGAGAAGGTTTTATCGAAAACGTGAGAAAACATAAAGAAACAAAAAAAGATTTTTTGGTTTTAACCCTACGGCATAGAAGGAATAGGAAAAGGTCTTATATAAATTTTTTAAATTTAAAACGGATCAGCCGGCCTGGTCTCCGAATCTATTCGAACTACCAACGAATTCCTAGAATTTTAGGTGGGATGGGAATTGTAATTATTTCTACTTCTCGAGGTATAATGACAGACCGAGAGGCTCGACTAGAACGAATTGGTGGAGAAGTTTTGTGTTATATATGGTAATCCTTCTAATATACGAATTGGGTCCGAAACTTCTTATTTGTGAAAACAAAAAGAAAAGGGGCGGGTTGTCTAATATCGTTCCTCCTCCATCAATTGATACTTCAAGGAGGCTTTACCTGGAATGAAAGAACAAAAATGGATTCATGAAGGTTTAATTACTGAATCCCTTCCCAACGGTATGTTCCGGATTCGCTTAGATAATCAAGATATGATTCTAGGTTATGTTTCGGGAAAGATCCGACGTAGTTTTATACGGATACTACCAGGCGATAGAGTTAAAATTGAAGTAAGTCGTTATGATTCAACCAGAGGACGTATAATTTATCGACTTCGCAATAAGGATTCGAAAGATTAGGTGTTTTTATCAACTTCAACATTCCTTTCGTGAGAAGATGATTCGAGATAAAAAATTCCAAGAAACCTATTTTCTTCCAAAAAATAGATTCAGAATTAAAATGAGGAATGCCAAATATGAAAATAAGAGCTTCTGTTCGTAAAATTTGTGAAAAATGTCGACTAATCCGTAGGCGGGGACGAATTATAGTAATTTGTTCCAACCCAAGACATAAACAAAGACAAGGATAATCAGACTTGTTAAAACACCCGATGTAAAAGTAAAAAAAAAAGGGAGGGGTCCTTTTTGACACGAAATGGATATATCCATATATCTCTGACTCATATTTATGAGATGAAAAAATGGCAAAAACTATACCGAGAATTGGTTCACGTAAGAATGGACGTATTGGTTCACGTAAGAATATACGGAGAATACCAAAGGGGGTTATTCATGTTCAAGCAAGTTTCAATAATACTATTGTGACTGTTACAGATGTACGGGGTAGAGTGGTTTCTTGGTCC